TATGATTCAATGGGTTAGGTCCACTTACTTTTTGTTAATCTTTCCCTTTTTTGATTTTTAATAATTTTCCACTTTTTAATTAGAATAACTTTCTTTACTTTATTCGAATTCATTAAAATGATAATCAAAATTTCTTAGAATTCGAATTCTGAATTTCATTTTCTAATGAAATTCTACGATTACTTCATTTTTTTATTACAAATAGAATTCGAATTTTTTTTCCAAATATCAACAATATTTCTATTCTTCCTTAAAATATTAATACTATTGCCTGTTTTTTCTGAAAAAAAAAGTAAAAGCCCCTTATCGGATTTGAACCGATGACTTACGCCTTACCATGGCGTTACTCTACCACTGAGTTAAAAGGGCCCTATTTTATTCAATTCCTAAATAAGGAACTTGCCAATATGACTAGTACATCTATTTGTTACTGCATATACTTATTATATAATATATATTATTCTAAAATGAAAATAACTGGGATTTTAATCTATATCTATATATAGATAGATATATTATTTGCATAACAACTCATCAAAGAACAAGAAATTGGATTTGCCTAGTGAATAAAATATAGTTAAAAAAGAATTCATTAATATTGTATTTGATCAATATCAATGGAATGGATTATTTCCAAATGGATTCTTGCAGTCATTCTCATCATAACACCCAATTTATTTCATTTTTACATAAATGTACTCACCAATTCAAATGATTCATAGAATCATTTTTAAATGGATTCAATTTGTCCTGTCCCTAAACCAAATTTTGATTTCCCGGCTTAGTATGAGTGATAAATATACCTATCGAATCTTAATAATGAACGAAAGAAAGTGAAAGAAATAAAGTTTTAACTTAACCTCCCGTCCTTTCCAACAAAGCAATCATTCTTGCAAAGGCTTTTTTGTTTATTTGACTTTCTTTTACATTACTTATTTTTTTTTTTTCATTTTATTATTATTAACGATTGAAATAAAAATAAACAAATTTGAAATCTAAATGATGAATCCAAAATTTCTATGGAATTCTGAAAGATGGAAAAATTTTTTTGATCGAATCATATTATTATATTGACAATTTCAAAAAACTGTTCATACTATGAACGTAGTATAATGGCGGTCGGGCAAGTATGCCCCCATCGTCTAGTGGTTCAGGACATCTCTCTTTCAAGGAGGCAGCGGGGATTCGACTTCCCCTGGGGGTAGGGTGTTACGAAAGGAAGTTGATCATGAATTTTCAATAAAAACGGAAATGTATTCTTCCTGTTCCTGGGTCGATGCCCGAGCGGTTAATGGGGACGGACTGTAAATTCGTTGGCAATATGTCTACGCTGGTTCAAATCCAGCTCGGCCCAAGAATTTGCCGATCCACAATGAAATTATATAACCCATTTATTGTTCTCCGGAAATGATTGATGCGCTCTGATACGGAAGAATCAAAATTTGAAACATCCCTAAATGCTATTCTTTTTTTTCTTTATTTCATATTTCCACAAATTCGAATATTTCAAATAATCTAGATTCATATCAAGATCTGTAAATCGAAAATATAAGGAAAATAAAAACTTTTTTTATTGATTAAATTTTCAAAATAGATTTGTCAATAACAAACGTAATCTGTGTTGATCTCACTAAAGTGGATATCGATATATATCTATCTATATATAGATAGATATACAAAAATCCTCCTCTTTCATTTACAGCAAAATGGTTCGAATCCTAAATAGAAAAAAAGGTTTGAAAGATACCGTAAAAATGTGTATGCTATACACCCTTTTCCCTGGGATTGTAGTTCAATTGGTCAGAGCACCGCCCTGTCAAGGCGGAAGCTGCGGGTTCGAGCCCCGTCAGTCCCGATGGATACAAATCCAATCAAAAAGACATCCATTCATTTTTTGTGTGAAAGGGAATCAAAAGAATAAACAAAATCTTATTCCTAATAGGGATATCTTCTGCTTTTTTTCTTTTTTCAGGTAAGGTAAAGGTTTCGACAAAAAAAGAAAAGGAAATTTTTAATTGCGTCAAAAAGAAATGTTTTTTTGGTTTTATTTAGTATGGATAAAAGATCTTCCTATGGTATACTATTTAATTCTCGACGATGAGTCGATTTGATAGCTCAGATATTGTTATTCGTGATATTGATGCGATTTAATATCATATCATCGAAATCAAATTTATACCATTGTTGAATTTATCGATGAAAGATTTATCATCTATATTCTATGGGATTAAATCCCTAATTTTTATTATTGGAAATCGAAGAGAAATAAAACATATATAGAGATTATGGAAGTAAATATTCTCGCATTTATTGCTACTGCACTGTTTATTCTAGTTCCTACTGCTTTTTTACTTATAATTTACGTAAAAACGGTAAGTAAAAGTGACTAATTTCGATTAAATATTACTTCTTAATATTAATATGACTCCCTAATTTTTATCAATATAATCAATGATTTAATAAAAAAAATGAAAAAGGTTTTCATTTTAGGGTCTTAGTCTAAAAAAAATGATCGGACTACAATCAGTGTAATCCAGATAGTAGAAATAGATTTCATTTCTACTATCTGGATTTTATAGAATTGCGTTCAAAATTTTTTAATTTTTTTTTGAGTTTCATCTACTTAATTTGTATTGATTCCAAGAAATCTGAAATAATCAAAAAACAACTCATATTCTTCCGATTCTAATTTTTTTAGATTTCGGATTCTTTTTACAATATCAATATCATTTAAAAAAAGAGGGAAGGGGTAAAAAAGTAGGAATGGGGGCTACGCGGTCCCTCATTTTCTATATAGGTAAGAGTCAGTTCATCGAAATAGAAATTTTACGAAGAATTCGGTTGGAATAGGAATAAATTTCCTATTATTTTGGATTCCCTTGTTGATTTTTTCAAAATACGAATAAATATGGGAATAATTCAAATATTTGTTTGATTGAAAGAGTATTTTCTATTTCTACAATATACATAGAATACATTAGACCACTATAATATAATAGAACTCTGAAATGCAGATATATTTTTAATTTGAATCCAATTAATTAGTATAAATGAAATACTCTAATTCAACAGTTCCAAAATGTAATCAAAACCGGGGTAGAAAACACAAAATTGGTACTTTGATCCCTTAAACTCAATTATTAGTACCCTTATAGTCCACTTCTTCCCCATACTACGAGGGAAAGAGAAAATGAAAAAACTACCATTAAAGCAGCCCAAGCAAGACTTACGATATCCATGTAAATTTTGTCTCCTATCTCTATCAATATGAAGGAATTATTTCATTATTGTTCCAAAATTTTTCTTCTATTATTTTTTTTTTGTATTATTAACTAAAAATACAAGAATATAAAAATATTATAATAATAGTGAAATTGCCGGTACAGAGTCAAAAAAAAAATCGAATTAAATAGAATCAAGACATATTAATTTGCAAACTTATATTCTTATCTCTATTTGAAAAAATCCCTTAATGTCTCCCGATTCGTTCTCTAAAATAATAGGAAGATATCTTTCCTATCCATTTTTTTTACTAGAGGTTGGTGAAGAGAAAGATTTTTTTGATTTCTATTTTCTATTTTATTTCGATTTTATATTATAATATAGATATAGAATAATTTTCCAATTTTATTAGAATATAGGTATAGATATCTATATAGATATATATAGATATACTTTTAAGAAAGCAAATTAGCTAAATGAACTATTCAATCTAACTAATCTAACTAATATTGATTAAATGCAGATTAAATGCAGAAGCGCTCATATACTTTCTATACAAGGTTTTTCTTCCGCCCCTTCTCTAACTAAAAATGTAATTCTCTATACGACTTATCCAATCTAATTCAAGACTCGGTAAGTAGACGTACACTACAATAGTTGTGTAGTGAAAGAACTATCATTTCAAAATGGATCGATTCCTTTTCACTATTAGAATCTTTCCTTGAATTCGAGACGAAAAGATTTACAGTATTTTTTTTTAGAACAAACCTCCCGATTCTTATAATTTATAATCAAACAAGTCTTTCACTCGCTAACTTCTGTTGTAAAAAAGTTTTCTATAAAAAAAAACGTAATACAATATTTCATTTTAAATCTCTTGTCGATAAGGCGACACCCGGATTTGAACTGGGGAAAAAGGATTTGCAGTCCCCCGCCTTACCACTCGGCCATGCCGCCAAATAGATATATGAAGTGTATAAGAATACCCGCCCTTTTTTTTTTCTATTGAAATGAAAAAAAAAGCTTACACCTTCTGTCACATACGATAAAAATCTTGAGACAAATCGCAACCATTAACTATTAATTTATGAATGATTCTTGAATATTTGAATCTAGAATGGTTTTTTTTATTAATGAGATACTTAATGAGATAATAAAATCAAAGTTGATATATAACCAATCCATATTGATTTTAAATTGAAAAAAAAAAAACCTGCTTCATTCCAATTATAGCAGCAATTGTCAGTATATGTAAACCCTAGAACATAAATTGGAATTGTTACACAAATATTATCTAATCGGGTATCTTATGCATATATATATACTATATGGAATTTTCAGGAAATTCTGGTGCTTCTCCCTTTTTTTTTTACAATTTTTCTATTTATATTAAATAGATTGAATAAATAGATTGAATAGAAAAATTGTAAAAATGAAGACGATATGTTATGTGTTGTCCCGAACGAATATGACTGCAATAAAGTTAGAGACGGATCTATCTATATCTATCTATAGCTGGAATTAGATCTATGCGTGTAAAATAAATACAAGCCTTATTACATTACACACTCTAATCGTATTCTCCAAAAATAGTTCAAAATATCTCTTTTCTTTGCGAATTCCTTCCTTCGAAGTTGAGTTTAAAATTTTATTTTATTTCTCTTTTCATAATAGGTATTTCATACACAGGGTTAGGTAAAATTTCATGTAATTCAGTAAAAAGAACAAAAATTCCATTATTGCTAAATAGATTCATGTGATTTGATAAAGAATGACAG